TCAAGCCTCCTTTTTTACCATTAGCAAGAACTTGTTTTAGTTGCAGATCATAAGGAATTCGAACAACTGCTTCAAATACAGTATCAGGTAGTACCGCTTGTGGAACCTCGATATCCACAGGCTTATTCGCTAAATGGCAATTGGCACATACAATACGGCCGGTCGCTTCTCGTGGATTTTCATAACTCTGCTGTGCAAAAATAGGATACGCATTTGAAATGGGTGTCCGAGTGATTATATATATGATGAGCGATACGGAAATGAATCGAATAATCTCTTCCTTTTTCCAAGAAAAAGTATTTCTAGTTTGCATGGTCCAATCATTGATCCCAAAAATTTCTACAATAAAATTAGATAAGTCACTAGTATAGTTCCCTATCGACGATTCTGCTATTTACTGAAATAATTTGACTGGAAGAATTTACCACGGGTTGTCTAGAAACAAAACAATAAGTGCATTTTTGATTGTTTTACTTATGTACAACGTACGAAACATTATAATGGACTCATTCCATCATTTTTCAATCATTCATTGAATGATAAATCACTACAAGTGACGGAGATACACGATTTAAATAACGAAAAATAAAATATTTAAAAATTGTATCTAAAATGACTGGAAAAGTAGAAACAAGACCAGATATAATTTGATCATTATGATCAAATCCAAAATCTTTGTAAATAGAGCCAATCATTAGGTCCCAGCCATGGGGCGAATGGAATCCTATACATAAATCCGTTAATAAAAGAATAGAAAAAGCTTTTATTGTGTCGCTTAAATTATATATAACTTCTTGAATACAAGAGTTAATAAAAATAAGTTCTTCATTACCTAAAATAGAATAAACGATTAAAATAAGGAAAAAAAGTATATTTGTTGAGAAATGTAAAATCGTATGGATACGACTCTCATTGTGCACCTTGATCAATTGGATCGTTTCTTTGTATCCTCCGACGTGAACCTTTTGTAAACAGCCTTCCGGGTATTCCTTTACCATTTCGTCGAAAAGGGAGAGTTCCTCTAATTCTATGAATTTTTTTAGAATAACCTTTTCGTGAATATTATTCAAAACAATTTCGGAGTGCCTGATATTCCACCAATTATTAACCCAAGATTCCAGACTTTTATTAAATGAGAGAGAGATCCACCAAGGCAAAAATACTATAAATGCAAAATATATAAGGTAATTAAATGTTTTCTTTTTTGCCATTTGACTGTTTATGAATTTTGAAATGAACTCGTCTCACTCGTCGACTCTATATGATACTAAAATTTCTATCAAGTAGCAGTTCTATTACATTATCTCGATCCTATAGACCCATTTTTTTAATTTGTGATTCAGTATACTGGTTGATCCTTGAATTGAGAAAGAATAGAGAAAAATAAAACAATATAGAAATACAGAAATAGAATAATAAAGAATCCATGAATGAAGAAATAAAATAAATAAATTAGAATATTATATTATAGAATATTTTTTCAATATATATCAATTGCTGAAATTCGAAGTAACTGCCTCCTTGCCTTGGGTGAATGCACGAAAGAGCCGTTTCAAATTACTGAATATTATTCGAGTTTCGAGACGCAAGACCTCCCCGGGTATCAAGATATCACAAATTAAAAAAAAAACTCGCCGGTGTACTTCAGTACAGAAAAAATGACGATAAATTTATAGATTTCGAACTGTTTTGATATATGAGATGGACCTAACCTATTATTTCAATTTGTTACTTCTTTTGTTACTGAATTGATTTAAGTGTATTTACATACGCATAAAAAAAAATTTATGGACAAAATTTTTTCGTTTTATGATTGGGTCGTGTACGTTTACTTTTTTTGTTCTAATCAGAGTTTGGCATAAACTTCAGTAAAGTTATGCTATAGAAAAAAGAGAAAGATAATTCTTGAGTTATAGTTTTTTCTTTAACTTTTGGGAAGAATTCAAAAAATTTCAATTGGTACACGCAATAAATAGGCCAATTCTGCGGCTTTCTGTTCAATTTCTCGTAGAGTCAAATTCTCATCGATACGAGTCAAAGGAATGGACCCATGGCCTCTGATTTCCATATAAAGTATAGGACGAGCATAAATACCTTCTTTAACTTCTATTCTGATGGATTGAATGTCTTTCATAAGGAATCGCAAGAAGATGCGACGGTTTTTTCCAGGAAATCCCCAACGAAAAATACACACTATTCCTTCTTTTATATCGAATCGATCATAACCACTACCCACATTCCACGAAATTATGCACCACAAATATGAACTAAGAAAAAGACCTGCAATTCCATAGAAAGACATCACGATTCCTTGTGGAAAAAAAAGAATTTGTTGATAGGGCAATAACGGTAAAAAATTCCTACCAAGATAACTATAAGTTCCAACCAACAAAAATCCTAATGAACCTAAAAAAAGGATAAAGGCCCAGCAGAAATTACTCAGTTTTCTAGACCCTGCTATAAATTCTATCCATATACGGTCTGATCGCCAACTCATATTATACTAGATCTAGTTGCTTTTTATTATAATGGGGGGATAACCCAAATAAATTTAACTTTCATTTTTTTGTTTCCGAAGTAACCCTCATCAACTAGCACTATTATGCTGTGAAACTTTAGGAGTAATTCATCCTTAGAGCTAACCTAAAAAAATAACCCCTTTTATATGCATATGATTTCTTGTAGATATATTGATTTTTCATTTCAGAAAGTCATCCCGATACCGTTTTCTTTTCAAATATCTATTAAGTCATTTACTCATATATGATGTTTATATATACGATCTTTTGCTCGGAGGGAACTACCCGTTATACCATATTCTACTAAATATATATTTGTCTTATGATCCAAATAATCCTAAGTTTAAAAAAAAATTAAAATAGATAAGATTTAACCCCATAATATCTAAAAGATCTTGTTTTTTTGAACATGAAGAGATAAAGAAACCATAGCAATTGCCGGAAAAACTAAGCCCACTAAAGGCACAAAAATAGCAGGTAAGTTGCTGATAGTTGTCATAGAATGGGTACCTCGATTTAATATTTGTACCTGGTATATATTGTTATATTACCATTTTAACCTGTTATAAAGAAATCTTATACTTCATATATAATTATACTAGTAGAATTATACCTAAGTGAGTATTGAATATATACAATATTAAGAGATATACAATACAAGAGTATAGTCTCTATATATACTAAGATATAATAAGGAATAAATATATAGAACTACTAATATATATAGGGATACTAATATATAATCTATTTTATTAAGTATATAACTTACTTAAGTAAGTATATAATAAATGTAAATCAAAAGTGTAAATAAATGGGCTTATTCAACTTTCTATATTTTTCTACATGAAAAATATGTATGATAGTCCCCTTAATTTTCTTTTTTTATTTATTTTTATTTATTATTAGTATATTCTATCTATTCTAAATCGAAATTCTTATTACTATATATAAAGATTCCCATGATTTTTTTTAGAATTCAATTTTAGGTTACTAAAGAAAAAAACATTCTTCGAATTTTTCCTTTCATTTCTAGAAACTAAATTAAATAAATAACTACTTGGTCACGCTAAACAAATAATAAAATGTAGAATAGATTTAATCATTAAAGAAATTAAGTATTAGACATTTCTACTTGAATTGAATTTTCTTTCAAAGAAAAGGAACGAAATAATGGAACTGAAATAATTCACTTAGAACGCCCTTTAAAAGATTACGAGGTACAATTGGATCGAATAAGCCCTTATTAAATAAATATTCAGCTACTTGTGAACCCTCAGGTACTGTCTTATTCAATGTTTGTTCAATTACCCTTTTACCCGCAAATGCAATGTAGGCATCGGGTTCGGCAATAATGATATCTCCCAACATACCAAAACTAGCTGTCACCCCACCCGTAGTAGGAGATGTAAGGATTGCCACATAGAATAACTTATAATTTGATTGATAAGTATATAAAGCAGAAGATATTTTAGCCATTTGCATCAAGCTCAAACTTCCTTCTTGCATTCGTGCTCCTCCAGAAGCACACACTAGAATAAGAGGTAAAAATTCCTTGGCAGCATACTCGATCAAACGTGTGATTTTCTCGCCCACTACAGATCCCATACTACCCCCCATAAACTGAAAATCCATAACCCCGATTGCTACTGGAATACCATTTAGTTTACCTGTACCTGTTTGAACAGCCTCAGTTAATCCTGTCTTTTTTTGATAAGAATCAATACGATCTTTATAAGGTTCTTCCTTCAAATGAAATTCAATAGGATCCAGAGAGACCATGTCTTCATCCATAGGATCCCAAGTACCTGGATCAATCAAAAGTTCGATTCTATCCGAACTACTCATTTTCAAATGATATCCACAATGTTCACAAATATTCAGTTTTGATTTAAAAATTTTCTTATAATTTAATCCATAACAATTTTCGCATTGAACCCACAAATGCTTGTATTTTTGAGTGACATCTAAATCATTAGAACTTTCTCTTATAGTTAAATCACTATCAGCCGTACTAATTCGTAGACTCGAACTTTCTCTTTCGCCACAAATATAACTATAAATGTAACTGTCATTGTAATTTTCACTATTAGTTAAAATGTAGCTATCAACACGTATTTGATAACAAAAATAACTGTCAATGCAACTATTAATGTGATTATTCCAACTAAATTTAGTATGATACAGATAACGATCACAGCTAGGATAGTTGCTCTTCCATACATTATTCATAGAATTAGAATTCTGATAACTAGAAAAATAATTTGCTGGTTCACTTATAAAAGAATATATAGCGTCAATAGCAAAAATTTCTTTTTCAATATCAAAATAAAAATATATGAAGTAACTCTCCCTATTACTATCCATAACTAAAAGAGTTTCATCAGATATGAAATTCCCAATAACGCCGCTTAGACGATGAACATTACTATTACTGTAACTAGAATTGTCACTCTTACTCCCACTATGTATGTATTTATCCAT